TGACCCAATTTTTTTTTTCTCTTTATCATTCAGGAAAGACAAGAAAATCTCAGGATAGCAAACATTCTCTAGAATTTCTCTTAGATTCGAACCCATAGCTGATAATAGAACTAGAATAGAGATTTTCTGTTTCCTACTCACACGAGCCCAGATCCTTGCTTTTCTATCAATCTCTAATTCTAATCTTCCCCCCCAATCTGATATTATGGTGCCCGTATAGACCGAAATTCCGTTATGGTCCAATTCTGACCGGTAATAGATACCGGGACTTTGTAATATTTGATTGATCACAATTCTGTATATTCCATTTACTATAGAAGTTCCCAGGGAATTCATTAAAGGAATGTTTCCAATAAAAATAGTTTGTTCTTGCATATCCCTACTGGTTTTCCAAATTAATCCTGCGGATACATATAATTCAGAAGAATATGTGACTAATTCATATACAGCATCTCTTTCTTTTATCAAAGGTTCTACCAATTGATATGTTTCCACAAATAATTGAAATTCAATTTCTTGATCTGTATCTTCAATTTTTGGAAACTTATAAAGTTCTTCTGTTAAGCCCTGATCAATGAATCTACAAAATCCTTCAAATTGTATCTGATTAAAACCAGGTATTGTAGAGATTCCCGCATTTCCATCCCCGAGCATTTTAAATTTCCTATTAATCGAAAAAACTCCATTATTGACCCATTTTTCATCAAAATCGTATGGATTGATCTAGCAATGATGGAGTTTCTATTGTGTTTACTGAATCACATGAAATTTTAATCAACTCCATATATGTAATGTATAAAATGCATCTGAACGAAGGAAAAAAGAGAATTTGATTCTCAAATTTGAATTTTTTTGTAACAGATACAAGTCTAAAGGAATTGATAAATGCCACTTAGACTTATGCACTTTTGTCTAGAATCCACAAAAAGTGATTCAATTTCGACCATCATTTTTATGATATTAGATATTTTAATCCTATTGGATACCAAAAAAATAAATGGATTCGGGATTTCATCTGTTCGATAAGATAAAGACATAATAACCATCAACTCTCTATTTTTGTTTGATGTTTTTTGAGCACTTAACCTTTTTGTGGATTCTTTGTTGTTTGTTGAACAACAAACAACAAAGAATTCTGATAAAAGAAAGATCTTTTTACCTAGTTTTTAGTAGAATACGATTAAAGTGCATAACATAATAAGAGGGTTTGGATTTATTAAACATGTCTAGATAGCTATCTATATCGATTTCCTTTGAGAATTACCTATAGACATCATATATAGTATAGTAGATAAGATACCCATTCATTTGTAGTAGAACAATTCAATTTAGGGAAATTTCGGTTCTGGGGTTTACATATACTTCCATTTGCTGTTATATTTGAAATTGGAAAGGATTTTTTTTTTATTGAGAAGCTTCAATACTGATTAGTTATCTATCAATTTCTATTTTCTTATTCTTATATAGTGAAAAGACCCCCTTTCAAAGAAAATTTTAGATTCAAATCCAAGAATCATTTATTAATTTAGAGTCCCATTTATTTAATAGTTAACGGTTCCAATTTGTCCAAAATTTTTGATTTTGTGACTTAAAAAACCACATTTTCTTTTTCAATATACAAGAGAGGGGAAGTTTTTAGATACAAGATGAAAGTACAATAAAAAAAAGAAGTTTACTAATTCCTCCACCCCAAGCAAAGAGGGAATATTTTCATCTATTTCGTATGGGATCATTTTGGCGGCATGGCCGAGCGGTAAGGCGGGGGACTGCAAATCCTTTTTCCCCAGTTCAAATCCGGGTGTCGCCTGATTAACAAAAAACACGAAATCCTTTATTTTTTTTTTACTGATATGATATAAATCGATGAATTTTTCTTGAGCACAAGCAAACGGAGGAAGGGGACTCTTCATACTTGCTCGATTCTAAACATCTAGAAGTTCTGTGGTTCTCTAGAGCTAAAGTGCTGTAAATCCTTGCTCTAGGATTCAAGCATAGAGTAGTCGAAGGACTTTTCTAGAAAGATTTACCAATTACTAATTCATTCCCTTCCACTACTAATGTAATGTAGTGTTTTAATTACTAGGTTTTGAATTAAATTGGATAGTCCGACGAAAAATCTAATCAGTGGTTGTGGAAAGGGCGGAAGATACCAGACTCATAGTAGTCTCTAAGTACTGAGGCATTAAATAACTATTTAATTGGATGGAAAATTTGTTTTTTCTATATAAAATGCAAAAAGCAATTCTTTCTTTTCAATAAATCAGGAAACCCCAGTCAAGAATGGAATAGGAGGCCCTCCGATTCTTTCACAGAAACAACCTTTAGACGTAAGGATTAGATCAAATGGGAAATAAAGATATGGGATATATAATGATTTCTCTCGGTTCTATATTTTTAGCCCCTTAACCTTAATTAAGATTAAGGACAACAAAAGAACGAATAGGTTTGATTTTTCCTACATCTTATTCCTACATCTTAGGAAGAGTCGATTCCCTTTGATACTTCCAAATGGGTCACTGCCTATTTTGCTTGTCCTTAACCTTTTCCAATTCTACTAGAAAAATCATATCCTCTAAGAACTTGTTAGAAGCGAGTTTATTGGATCCTTTCATCAACGGTCTTGGTTCAGAATCCCTTTTTGACTCTGCGCCAGTGATTCCACTATTATTAGTGAACAGTAGTGGAATAATTCCTTCATAGATATAGGGGACAAAATTTACATGGATATAGTAAGTCTTGCTTGGGCTGCGTTAATGGTAGTCTTTACATTTTCCCTTTCACTGGTAGTATGGGGAAGAAGTGGACTCTAGAGGTACTACTAATTCAGTTAAGGAATCAAACCGTATCGATTCTTTTCTAGCTCGTTTTGCAAAGTCTTTTTTTTTGTTTACCTCTTTCTCTTTCACCAGTTAAAGAGAAAAAAAAGTTCTGTTATGAAGTAGACACGCACCTTGTATCCGAAATAAGATATAGATAGACATAGCGGTTGTTCAAAGAGAGACTGCGCATAATCAGATCTTACACCGGACAAGGCGCATATTGCTCAATCTCTTATTTTATTTGATAAATTTGATTATGCTATGCTTTCTTGACTCATTTCATATCATGACTCAAGAGTGAAAAAGGGTGGATTTTAGTCGTTCTCTTTTAAAATCTGAAGAAATTCCCAGAGAACCTTTGTGGGTCATCTGTTCACTCTTCGATCAATTACTTCTTCGGAATGCTAAAGCTAAAAAAAAATCGAGTAATTTTCTTTTATTAATATACACCCAGGCCATTTTTCATCATTGATTCTTTCGATGGATACCGAAATTCGTATTGAAAATACTCTGAAATCTAGGAACTAGAACCGTACTATTAAGAATTCCCTCTCGATTGATTATTATAGATGAAACAAAAGAAATAAAAGGGTAATGCTATTCATATATTACCTATATGAATACGTATATCAAGAATATATATATTATAAATTAATCTATATTAATCCTGTATTTAATTATTTTTATTTTTTATATAGGCTATGTCTATGTCTATTATTATTTTTATGTAGTCTATAAAGTACAACTTATTACATTACAATAATAGCTAGTATGGTAGCAAGATTCATATATGAATCTTGCTACCATACTAGCTCTCGCTATCGGATCTTGTAGAATACTATACCGCCGATTCGAATCCGCCAATTTCATTTAAGATACGCGAGATGACAATCCTTTTTTTTTCTTCAATCATTGACTAAGAAAAGAAGTTAAGTTTGATTCAAATTAATCACCTTGACTGACTGTTTTTACGTATATTATAAGTAAAAACGCAGTAGGAACTAGAATGAAAAGTGCAGTAGCAATAAATGCGAGAATATTTACTTCCATAATCTCATTGTTTTTTTTTTGGCAATAACTCGGGATTTAATCCCATAGAGATGATAAATCTTTCGCCCGTCGATTCGATGGGATAAATTACACCTCGATGATATTGAATCGGATCAATCAATATCATGAATAACAATATCCGAACTATCAAATTAATTCATCGTCGAGAATTGAATAGTATAACATAGGAAGACCTTTTATCCATACCGAATGAAAAATAGATTCCTGATCCAACCCCTTTCTTTTTCTTTTGTATTTGGATTTTTCCTTCTTTTCGACTCTTGTTTTTCTATAAACTATCACTATGGCCTTTCTTATTTCTTATACAATTATTTGCTTAAGTATCATTTTTTTTTTAACGCCCTTCCAGTTCCATTGGTTACAAACAAAGCCAAACAAAGAATGGAAGCGAAACAGAAAAGAAGGGGGGTAAGTACTTTTTTTAATGATCTAACTTTTGTGGAAAACAAATAAGTATGATAAAAAAAAAAAAAAAGATTATTGATCCCCCTCTAAGAAGTTGGGATCTTTATTTCATTAATAGACTCTTTATTTTGATTAATAATGTCACGCATATATCAAAAGATCAGTGGTCAATTTGAATGAGATAGATTCTTTCAAATTCAAACTAGTAATTGAAGTTACACAAACTCAGAACCAGAAAAGGCAAAATTTTGAATCTTCAAAGTCAAAGTATTCTAATTATGGTAAAGTCATTTTGGATCGTACACGAAATGAATTCTATTTGTATATATCTTACCGGTATATATTAAATATATGGTAATATATTCTATTACACGCATCGGGAGCAATCGTAAAACTAAGACCCAATACGTTATCAGTATCTCTTGGAATCAAAAAAAATGATGCTACCAATAATTGTAGCAATGCACATATGTCTCTCTACCACCAACCATTATTGGCTGAGGTGATGGAAATTTTCGTATTTGTTTGATGAGAAATGTTAAACCAAAAAAAAACTAAATAAAAAAAGGAGAATGCCTTGGGAACGAAATTCGCTATTTGTATTCCTTTCACATTCAAATCGAGAAATTAATTAATCTTTTTTTTGATTCCGTCGGGACTGACGGGGCTCGAACCCGCAGCTTCCGCCTTGACAGGGCGGTGCTCTGACCCATTGAACTACAATCCCAGGTAAATAAAATGTAGAGTATACATATTCTTATGATTGCATGGAAACCATTTATATTTAGATTAGAATCGCTCTCTTGTAACTGTAAGAGAGGTACCAGTGATATATTGCTATCTCTCTGGTGGGTACTTTAGTGAGAGCAACATGGATTACTAGTAATCCATTCGTTATTTACAAATCAAGAGTTTTTTTTCTTTACTCTTTTCCTTACACTTTATACTTACAAATCCTGATAGGAAATGAAATTCGATTGTTAGGAAAATTCGAATTTGTAGGAACAAATAAATAGAACAGAGCAACTAAAGCGGTAGGGATATATGAAAAAATTTTACTTTTTTTCTTGCGTAGCCGGAATTTTTGAACAACAAATAGTCTCTATCATTTGATGGTGGATCCGCGAATTCTTGGGCCGAGCTGGATTTGAACCAGCGTAGACATATTGCCAACGAATTTACAGTCCGTCCCCATTAACCGCTCGGGCATCGACCCAGGACGAATCAATTAATCAATTCTAGGCTTATTGAGAATCCATGATTAACTTCCTTTCGTAGTCCCCTACCCCCAGGGGAAGTCGAATCCCCGCCCCCTCCTTGAAAGAGAGATGTCCTGAACCACTAGACGATGGGGGCATACTTGCCCGACCGCCATACCCTCATACTATACCATGCTCATGGTATAGTATGAGCAGTTTTTTGAAATTGTCAATATAATTTTATGGTCTGACTATACCCGAAAGATCTTTTCGTCTTTCATACCATAAAATTTCCCAACATTTTTTGATTCGTGATTTTTTCTATTCCGAAAATCATTCAGTCTAATCGCAATTGTATAACTATAACAAGCATTCTATTCTAGAATCTAGAAATAATTTTCTTTTTTATTTTATAATAAAAAATAAATAAAAAAAGAAATAAAAAAAGAGAATTATCTGTTTAATTTAGATTAGATATTTAGATATATCTTTTTTTATTTATATTTCGATTTATTATTTAATTTATTATTTAATTTATTTTAAAAATGGAAAATGTAATTGAATTTAAATAATTTAAATAATAAATAGAAAAAAATAGAAGTAATACGAAGTAATACAAAGTATAGGATTCTTTCAGGAAGTGATTGGTCTGTCCCAAAAAGGGGTTATATTCCAGTTCTTCTCCTTTCATTCATTGATTATTTACTCCTTACTTAATTTAAGATGAGATAGAATAAAGCAGAAAATTAACAAACAAAAAATTCGGGCAGGAGACGAAAAAATGAAAATTCTCGAAATTTTTTCTTTAATAATTAATATTAATAATTTGTTTGATTCAGAGGATAGGTTGAATTGAATCTCTTCATCATATGACATATGATTGGGTAAAATATCTTGAATCTATGTCGAATTCGTAGTTAATATCAAATGTATTTCGTTTGAAGAGGAGTCACTTTAGGTCGTCCTTGAAACAATTTGTTGCATTGATAGTGATCAAATCCAATTTTGAGCCTATAGTTTTAGATAACTAAAATTTTTCGTTACTGAATGAGCGGCTAGTTAGTCTGAGTTTACTGCATATATATATCGATATATAATCTATCTATATAGATTATATCTGCATAGTCGTGGCCCATTTAGAAATCGAATCTAATCTAAGGGGCCCCTTTAACTCAGTGGTAGAGTAACGCCATGGTAAGGCGTAAGTCATCGGTTCAAATCCGATAAGGGGCTCTTTGTTCAGAAAACTTCACTTCATCGGTATTTTTCATATTTGAACGTAAAAAATAGAGCAAAAATAGGGATATTTTAGATATGATATTTGTCATTTTAATAAATTGTTTGTTATTTAATAAAATAACAAAAAAAGGAACAAATTCTATCATTTTTATTAGGATAATAAGTTATTATTATCATGCGTTATAATATACTTATTATAGTTATAAAAGAAATTTGTATTTCTAAAATAAAAAAGAAAGTTGAACAACTTTGTTATTCTAATGCTAAGTCCTCTCTCGAATTGTCAAATATTCCTATTTTCCATTATTCCAACCAATCAAATATATTCTAAAATTTAGAAAAAAAAAAAAAGATAAAGTAAGTAGACCTAACCCATTGAATCATTACTATATCCGCTATTCTGATATTCAAATTCGATAGAGATGAAATAGGAACAGTGGGCTTTTTTTATTTCATATTTTTTTGACTCCGCAAGAATCTGTCGATATTTCCGATTCCATTTTATTGTTCCTAGGATATTTAAGAGGAGGAAAGTAAATTGCTATTCCCTCCCCTTTCCGAGAAAGGTTTAGTCAAAGTTATAACATAAAAAAGAGCTTTTCATATCTTTCTTTGATTCTATACCACAAGATCAATTTAGATATAAGATATTTATCAGATCATGGCTTCATGGAGCAATTATTTCGATATTGATACATACAGTATCTTTTTTTCGACAATATGATGATAGAGAACGGATGCGCTAAAGATATTTTGATTTTAAGTCT